TCTTGGGCAAATCCAAAGAGGGTTTTCCTGTACGTTCATCAGAAAATATTTCTAGATCCCAATAGACCCAATGCCAGATAGCTGCCAAAAAGCATAAGCCAGAAAACACAATATGCGCCCCAGCTACACCTTCGTAACTCCAAATCCCCGGATTCGTTACAGTTCCTCCTGTGATACTCCAACCCCCCCATGAATTGGTTATTCCTAAACGAGTCATGAAGGGTATAACGAACATACCCTGTCTCCACATTGGATCAAGAATAGGGTCAGAAGGATCAAAAACTGCTAATTCATACAGAGCCATCGAGCCCGCCCAACCAGCAACCAGAGCTGTATGCATTATATGAACGGAAAGCAACCGGCCGGGATCATTCAATACAACGGTATGAACACGATACCAAGGCAAACCCATGGAAAATACCCCTTTATCGAAGAAAAATAGACACTACGTAACTTTATTGCATTGGAATAAATTATACTATGATTATCCTATAGACTTCCCCTGTTCAGGGGATTTTTTCCTAACAAGGGTTAGGTTAATATTGATTCTATATTCTATTCGTAATAATGGAAGAATTCTGTTCGTAAGAACAAAGAGAAACAGATTTATTCTATATTCGATAAGTACCAATATGCAATGGTGGATTGATACCATTTTCTATGAGAAAATTTGTCCATCCTTCATTTATCATTAGAAGGATCTATTCGTAAAAAATTTCCTTTATTTATTTTGTCTTTCTTTCTAAATTTTTCTAATCTATGGATAAAATAAATATGATAAAGCCAATATTATAAAGACAAGAAAAATAAAGACAATAAAACCATATTGTTACGTTTCCACATCAAAGTGAAATATAGTATTTAGTTCTTTTTTCTTTCAATCCATGCCTATTGGTGTTCCAAAAGTACCTTTCCGAAGTCCTGGAGAGGAAGATGCATCTTGGGTTGACGTATAGTGCGACTTGTCAGATATCTTGGGTCATATGGGATTTCCCCATTCTCTCCCCCGACCGAGATATCCTCTGTTTCGCCCAAGAAAGAGAAATTGAATTATCGAAAAATTGGAGCGTGAAATGCAATTAAATGCATTATTTGGGGGAATTCATAGAATTATATCAATTAGAATAATTTATGGTTGGCTTTGGCTGGACGAAAAAAATGAAGTATCCAGGCTCCGTTTAAAAAAAAAACCCAATTGGTAATATATCTATGATTACTATGTGTATCATAAATGATTATTTGTAAAGTCATAACAAAAATAAATGGTGATGGGAAGATTTGTCCTATATGTGCAAATCAAAATCGGGCGAATCTTTACCCGGAGTAGAGCATAAACCTAAAAAGATGAAAGAGACCCATTCAGGAACAAGAAAATACCATCGTAATTGGGATTGAATTTCGATGAAAGAATACATCAATGAGAAGTTAATTCGATAAGTTTATTTACCCTTTTTTTATATTATCAAAGAAGAAATCAAAATTCATCTTTATTGAAAAATCGAAGAAAAAGCCCTTTCATTAAAAAATTAGAAAAACCCGAAAAAGAAAGAGGACTGGAATCTATACATTGATTCTTTTCTTCGCAATTTTTTTGAACCGTATGCATCAAAAGGTGCATGTACGGTTCCTAAGGAATACAATTTTACCCTACTCAACCGACTTTATCGAGAAAGATTACTTTTTTTAGGCCAAGAGGTTGATAGCGAGATCTCGAATCAACTTATTGGTCTTATGGTATATCTCAGTATCGAGGATGAGACTAAAGATCTGTATTTGTTTATAAACTCCCCTGGTGGATGGATAATACCCGGAATAGCCATTTATGATACTATGCAATTTGTACGACCAGAGGTCCATACAATATGCATGGGATTGGCCGCGTCAATGGGATCTTTTATTCTGGTTGGAGGAGAAATTACCAAACGTCTAGCATTCCCTCACGCTTGGCGCCAATGAAGTTTTTTTATTTGAGAGAAAAAAGAAAACTATGCCTTCGCCATATGAATATTAAGTAATAATAGCATGGCACTTCGAATTCGATATGAAAAATTTTGTATTTTTTTTTCAAAAGATTTGATTATGTATCGAGAGAGTAGTATGAGATAAAAGATATTTCCGACTTTCTCTTATCTATCGGAAGTCCAATTCAGCGTCACAAACTTGTTTGTTTTTACACTAACGGGCTCTTAACAATATTTAAGTTATAAAAAAAAAGAGTGCGAAAAAACCAAATTTTTTTGATTGGCTCAAAAAGAAACTTTGGGATTGCTGAATCAAAGACAAAAAAATCCATTTTAAAATAGAAAGCAACGGAGCCATCATAGTATTTTTGAACTCCTCCGAAAAAAAAAAGAAGGGTGGCATTTTGATCATTTACCCATCTGGGGCTAATAGATTCTATTTTTTATCTTTCTTGAATGGAAAAGTTAGGGGTCAATTTGATTATAGAGCCGTATGCAATGCATAAAAGATAATGCCCGTACGGTTGTTCAATTCTATCCTTTTTCCTATTATTCTTTATCTTTCTTTTCTGTTTCTTTCATCACACCAGATAGAGAAACCTTCTATTATCAGGGTAATGATGCATCAACCTGCTAGTTCTTTTTATGAGGCACAAACGGGAGAATTTATCCTGGAAGCGGAAGAACTGCTGAAACTACGCGAAACCATCACAAGGGTTTATGTACAAAGGACGCGTAAACCTTTATGGGTTGTATCTGAAGACATGGAAAGAGACGTTTTTATGTCAGCAACAGAAGCCCAAACTTATGGAATTGTTGATCTTGTAGCAGTTGAATGAAAAAGTGGATTTTGTGCAAATCTGTGATTTGCTATTTTATCTCCGAGTTTACTATATAAATAAATAAAAAATCCGGTTAGGATCAATCTAAACCAGCCCATTATATATATGACTCAACATGCCAACTATTAAACAACTTATTAGAAATACAAGACAGCCCATTCGAAATGTCACGAAATCCCCCGCTCTTCGGGGATGTCCTCAGCGTCGAGGAACATGTACTAGGGTGTATGTGCGACTCGTTTAGATCATGAGCTGACAGGAAAAAGCAAGAAAACTGCTTCCAGTATGACTGATCAGTACTAATGAATAGGATAGAATGGAAGAAGGAACTCCATTCACTATCTAAAAATAAGCAAATCTATCCTTCTATTGTGTATAAAGTTTATGGTTTCCGTTGGTGCAAATTCAATCACCTGAATTTAAGATGAGAAACAATTCTCCATTGGTAGCAACTGATTATCCATTAAGCGGAAAAATCTTATTAAAATTAAAAAAAAAAAAGAAGTTCTCGCTCAGTCAAGAACGGACTACGAGGGTCAGCTACCCAGCTAACTTTCCTAATTAAATACCGTTACTGTATAGGCGGGTCTCATTGTGAAAGACCTGTTACTGGATAATTCATAGGTAGAGCCAAAGAGTGTGGTGTGAACTATACAAGTTACCAATAACATTGATGAAATATTAAATGAAGTAAGGGCTCCGGTGTATAGAGAAGACCTCACCGTTTAAGAAGTAACCATAGAAACGAGGAAACCCACAATTTCTTTCATATTTCCCAGTAAAATACCCCAAAAAAGAAAAAATCGTGGTCGGGAAGGTTATAGTAGCCAAAGCCATTGGAATTTGTATTTTATACATTGGAAAAATCCGTTTGGTTATTAGTTATTAATAGGCCAGGACGGGAAAAATAATAACTGAAAGAAAAAAATCAATTAGTTATTTGTCAAAATTTTATTTATTCAATGACTAGAGTTAAACGCGGATATATAGCCCGGAAACGTAGAACAAAAATTCGTTTATTTGCATCAAGTTTTCGAGGATCTCACTCAAGACTTACTCGAACTATTACTCAACAGAAAATAAGAGCTTTGGTTTCGGCTCATCGGGATAGAGATAAGCAAAAGAGAAATTTTCGTCGTTTGTGGATCACTCGAATAAACGCAGTAATTCGAGAAAAGGGAGTATCTTATAGTTATAGTAAATTAATACATGATCTATATAAGAGGCAGTTGCTTCTTAATCGTAAAATACTGGCCCAAATAGCTATATCAAATAGGAATTGTCTTTATATGATTTCCAACGAAATCAGAGAAAAAGTAGATTGGAAAGAATACACCGAAATAATTTAAATGGGGTTCCCCGGAGAATGAACTCCGGGAGGGTGGAGTTGAAGTCAAAATTACTATGAGAAATGCGCTAAAGTAGTCAAAATGAATGAACACGTTCAATAAAAAAATCTTTTTTTTTCCGATTCGTTTTTTTTTTTACGACACAATAATCTGGATTCTAAGATTTGTCAAATAAAACACCAATCCATGTTTGAGTTCAAATTGGAATTCTGATTGAAGTGAACAAAAAATAAGCCTATTTATTTCTGGTTCTAAGACCAGTAGTTCTAGTGGTCGACTCGATTCTTTCAAATTGTTTCTCATTATTGAGAAAAGGTAACAAAGATAAAATACGAGCTTGTTTTATAGCAATAGTAATTAATCGTTGTTGTTTCAAGGTCAATCTATTTACTCGTCTAGATAATATTTTTCCCTGTTCACTAATAAATCGACTAATTAAACTCATGTTTCTATAATCAATTCGATCCCCCGATTGAATCGGGGGCAAACGCCTACGAAAAGATCGCTTGGATTTAAGAAAAGGTCGCTTGGATTTATCCATGGTTTGTTTGTTTAGTTTATTTCTTATCCCGAAATATTTCTTAATTGTAATTTTAACTCCAAATAGGATTCTTTTTATTTAAATGCAATATCTTCTATTTATATTTCAATGTGTTCTATATAATGTCATTTTTCTCCTTTCAAGGATAAGACATACTCGGTTCAATCTATTTCTTTATTTCCCCATGAATCATATGTTTGTAACAATAGGGACAGAATTTTCTCAATTCTAATCGATTGGGCGTATTGTGCCGGTTCTTTTGAGTAATATATCTGGAAATACCCGTTGATACCTTCTTAACACCGTTTTGTATACAACTGGTACATTCCAAAATTACCGTTACCCGCGCATCTTTTCTCTTGGCCATGAACCTCCTTTGGATTTTTGATTTACTCAACTCTTCTATTTTGATTCGAAATGAAGAAAAAGAAAGGAAGGAAAAAATAAAAGTTATTAACTTGAAATCCAACTCTAAAAGATCAAAATCAATTAAATCAAAGCAAAGCCATAAAAGCCATAGTAAATAATAAGCAAGACAATGAGAATGAGTTCGAAATTCTATTTAACTCCGAAGGGCAGTTAAAGATCTTGTATTCTTGCCCTAGACCCCGATTTTCCTACTCTACCCCCACGTCTCTATTTTTAATTCGAATTTGAACCTGAGTCTCGCAGACGTTGAATCCATTTTTATTCTTTCTCTTTCGTCCCTTATTCTAAATTCTAAAAATTAGAAAAAAAAAAAGGGAAAAAAGAGAAAAGAGGGAGGGGGGATTAGTCACAGATATTTGATTCTATTTCTAATCTTCTTCATTCCTTCCGGTGTCAATAGCTAGAATGAAAAAAAGGGGAATGTCAACGCATCGGGGAAAAAACGATTAATCTCTATCAATATACCTGCTAAAGCCCCGAACCATAACGTACTTAGTACTGGGGCCACGGAGAGATATGTTTTTAGATCTCGCATTGAAAAACCTCCTTTTTTATTGTAATACATAAAGATAATGCATATATGATTAGATGCATATGTAGTTAAGGGCCGTTTAGAGTTGTACACGGAATCCCTAATTCCAATTGAAATTTACAACGATCCATAAGATTTCCTTTTCTTATTATTATATGTAAAAATATGTTAAATGAGGCCAAAAAAGACGAAATGGACAGAAAAGCTGTGTGTCTCAATGCAGGAAATAGGGATGTGGAAAACAAGAAAGGAATTCTCTACAATTATACTGTAGAACAATTTGAAGGGATGTGGCGCAGCTTGGTAGCGCGTTTGTTTTGGGTACAAAATGTCACGGGTTCAAATCCTGTCATCCCTACCTATTACTGCCCCGTTGAGCAGTAACGAGGAATCAGCTGAGATCGATTCAAATTGCGTTGCGCGGAAGTTCATTTTTATGAAACTATAAAATATATAGATATAAAATGAAAATGGATTAGTTTAAAAAAAATCTTTTCTTTACATCCTTTTCTATTCTGATAAGAAAGCGCTCTTAGTTCAGTTCGGTAGAACGTGGGTCTCCAAAACCCGATGTCGTAGGTTCAAATCCTACAGAGCGTGATTTTTTCTTCATGAATTCAATTAGACTGAAATGGATTCAGTCGCTTGCACAACAATTATAATTTGACCTCCTGTGGATTAAAGAAAGGAGGAGACCAATCAAAAAAAGAAATGTGAATTAATCAAAGGTCCAACTGATCGCCACGCCTGTATTGTAAATATGCAGTTACGAATAATCCAGCCAAAGTAATAGGAATTAGACCTAACACGATTCCAAATAGAAAAACTTCAATCATTTCAATTTTTTGAAAAGGAGAAAAAAAGCGGTAATATCTATACCTAAATATTAATCCGAATTGATGTGAATCTCAATGACCAAGAATTGACAATTGACATGGTAAATAACTCTAGAATACACAGAATCTCACAGAAGCATTTCCTTTCTGAATTGTTTCTTTCAAATAGAAATTTTAAATAAGTCGTATCTTGCTCAGACCAATAAATAAAGCTGAAGTTATAGTTAAAGCCACTAGTAGAAAACCGAAATAACTGGTTATAGTAAGCATGAAAGGGCTAAATGAAATATGGTATTTTTATACATATGTTTCTAAAGTATTTACCTAAGTTTCCATTTTTCTAACATAGGAAGATATACAAAAATACCAATTGAAATAATAAGTCCAATTGAAAGTTTTGGATTCATCTATCATTATAGACGGCACGAAAAAAGAGAAAGTAACAGGCATATAAAATGAAACCGATTCATCATTTCTAAGATCTAGCCATCTCGCGATTCCTATCAACCAAGTCGTCGAGAATAAACGAACTGGATCGTGTAACTTCATTTAAAAACGAAACTCTTTTTGAATTATTATTTTGAATTCCATTTTTATGGAATACTATGTTTCCTCGTTCGATATTTTAAAATAAAGCCTCTTCCTTGTAGCTAGATCCAAATTTGGATTGAGATCCAATCCAACAATTCATTACAACTATTGATTCCAATTATTTTATTCTTTTTTCACTTTCTTTCATCGAATCATATTTGTTACTGGACAATTAACAAATTCCTTAAAATAAAAAGGGGGGATTCTAACAAAAACTGCCTCTACAACCATGAAAAAGAAATTTATAGATCTCCCATCCACTTAAAATTGAATTGTGGAAATATGATAATCTCTTTCATTGTAAGAATTTTATATTAAATACAGCATCATTTTACATCAACAGATAAAGGAAAGGAAAAAGAAATTATTTAGCACTTCCCTTCGATACTGATTCAATTTGCGTTGCTGTGTCAGAAGAA